GTTCTTGTAGCTTATAGAAAGCATGACACTGAAGATGTCAAGATGGCTGCCACAAACACCCAAGAACAAAAGACTTAGTCCCAACCTTACTGTTAGTTTTTGCTAGGTATATACATGCAAGTATCCGCGCTCCAGTGTAGATGCCCTGGACACCTTAATCAGGTAGATAGGAGCGGGTATCAGGCTCACCATAACCGTAGCCCAAGACGCCTTGCACTTGCCACACCCCCACGGGTAATCAGCAGTAGTTAATATTAAGCAATGAGTGTAAACTTGACTTAGCCATAGCAAATCTAGGGTTGGTAAATCCTGTGCCAGCCACCGCGGTCATACAGGAGACCCAAATTAACATTATAACGGCGTAAAGAGTGGTCACATGCTATCCAAGTAACTAAGATTAAAAAGCAACTGAGCTGTCACAAGCCCAAGATGCTGATAAGGCCTCCTCATCAAAGAAGATCTTAGAACAACGATTAATTGAACTCCACGAAAGCCAGGGCCCAAACTGGGATTAGATACCCCACTATGCCTGGCCCTAAATCTTGATGCTTACACCTACTAAAGCATCCGCCCGAGAACTACGAGCACTAACGCTTAAAACTCTAAGGACTTGGCGGTGCCCCAAACCCACCTAGAGGAGCCTGTTCTGTAATCGATGATCCACGATATACCTGACCATTCCTTGCCAGTACAGCCTACATACCGCCGTCTCCAGCTCACCTACCCTGAAAGCCCAACAGTGAGCGCAACAGCCCCACCACGCTAATACGACAGGTCAAGGTATAGCCTATGGAATGGAAGCAATGGGCTACATTTTCTAAGTTAGAACATACGGCAAAGGGGTATGAAATAACCCCTAGAAGGCGGATTTAGCAGTAAAGTGGGACAATCGAGCCCTCTTTAAGCCGGCCCTGGGGCACGTACATACCGCCCGTCACCCTCCTCATAGGCGCCCCCCCCCCCCATAAATTAATAAGCTATCCAGCCAAAGATGAGGTAAGTCGTAACAAGGTAAGTGTACCGGAAGGTGCACTTAGACTACCAAGACGTAGCTTAAACAAAAGCATTCAGCTTACACCTGAAAAATGTCTGCTAACACCAGATCGTCTTGATGCCAACCTCTAGCCCAATCGACATGACCTGGAATAACAAAGCTACTACACACACCCAACTAAAGCATTTACTAGTCTTAGTATAGGCGATAGAAAAGACACCATTGGCGCGATAGAGACTACGTACCGTAAGGGAAAGATGAAATATTAGTGAAATAACCTAAGCTAAAAACAGCAAAGATCAACCCTTGTACCTTTTGCATCATGGTCTAGCAAGAAAAACCAAGCAAAATGAATTTAAGTTTGCCATCCCGAAACCCAAGCGAGCTACTTACGAGCAGCTATTTTGAGCGAACCCGTCTCTGTGGCAAAAGAGTGGGATGACTTGTTAGTAGAGGTGAAAAGCCAAACGAGCTGGGTGATAGCTGGTTGCCTGTGAAACGAATCTTAGTTCACTCTTAATTCTTCTCCAAGGAAACACATGAACCCTAATGAAGCGAATTAAGGGCAATTTAAAGGGGGTACAGCTCCTTTAAAAAAGAATACAATCTCCACGAGCGGATAAATAATACTCCCCAATTATACTGTGGGCCCTCAAGCAGCCATCAACAAAGAGTGCGTTAAAGCTCTACTCCATAAAAATATAAGAACAATATGACTCCCTCATCATTAACAGGCTAACCTATATTTAAATAGGAGAATTAATGCTAGAATGAGTAACCTGGGTCCTCCCTCTACGACGCAAGCTTACATCTGTACATTATTAACAAATCACCAATATACGATAAATCAAACAAGCAGAGTATTAAGTACATTGTTAACCCGACAGAGGAGCGTCCACTAAGAAAGATTAAAACCTGTAAAAGGAACTCGGCAAACCCGTCAAGGCCCGACTGTTTACCAAAAACATAGCCTTCAGCAAACCACAGACAAGTATTGAAGGTGATGCCTGCCCGGTGACTCACGTTCAACGGCCGCGGTATCCTAACCGTGCAAAGGTAGCGCAATCAATTGTCCCATAAATCGAGACTAGTATGAATGGCTAAACGAGGTCTTAACTGTCTCTTACAGGCAATCGGTGAAATTGATCTCCCTGTACAAAAGCAGGGATGAACACATAAGACGAGAAGACCCTGTGGAACTTTAAAACCAGCAACCACCTTAAAACACATACTCACCCACCGGGTTCACTGACACACAAGACACTGGTCTGCGTTTTTCGGTTGGGGCGACCTTGGAGTAAAACAAAACCTCCAAAAATTAGACCAAAACTCTAGACTGAGAGCAACCCCTCAACGTGCTAATAGCACCCAGACCCAATACAATTGATCAATGGACCAAGCTACCCCAGGGATAACAGCGCAATCTCCTTCGAGAGTCCATATCGACGAGGAGGTTTACGACCTCGATGTTGGATCAGGACATCCTAGTGGTGCAGCCGCTACTAAGGGTTCGTTTGTTCAACGATTAACAGTCCTACGTGATCTGAGTTCAGACCGGAGTAATCCAGGTCGGTTTCTATCTATGATGAACTCTTCCCAGTACGAAAGGATAGGAAAAGTGAGGCCAATACTACAAGCAAGCCTTCGCCTTAAGTAATGAAACCAACTAAATTACAAAAGGCTATCACACCACACCACGTCCAAGAAAAGGACCAGCTAGCGTGGCAGAGCTCGGAAAATGCAAAAGGCTTAAGTCCTTTAACTCAGAGGTTCAAATCCTCTCCCTAGCTTAACTCAACAACCCATGACCAACTACCCCCTACTAATCAACCTCATCATAGCCCTCTCCTACGCTCTTCCAATCTTAATTGCAGTAGCCTTTCTCACACTAGTAGAACGTAAAATCCTAAGCTACATGCAAGGTCGAAAAGGCCCAAATATTGTAGGCCCATACGGTCTTTTACAGCCTTTAGCAGACGGAGTAAAACTATTCATCAAAGAACCCATCCGACCCTCCACATCCTCACCAATCCTGTTCATTGCAACCCCAATACTAGCCCTACTCCTAGCAATCTCCATCTGAACTCCTCTGCCCCTGCCATTCTCCTTAGCAGACCTCAACTTAGGACTTTTATTCCTTCTAGCTATGTCAAGCCTGGCAGTCTACTCCATTCTATGATCGGGCTGAGCGTCTAACTCAAAATACGCTCTAATTGGAGCACTACGGGCAGTAGCCCAAACAATTTCATATGAAGTAACTTTAGCAATCATCCTCCTATCCGTCATCCTACTCAGCGGCAATTACACCCTTAACACCCTCGCAATCACCCAAGAACCCCTATACCTTATCTTCTCATGCTGACCCCTCGCCATAATATGATATGTCTCCACACTTGCTGAAACCAACCGTGCCCCATTTGACTTAACAGAAGGGGAATCCGAACTAGTGTCCGGGTTCAATGTAGAGTATGCAGCAGGCCCATTCGCATTATTCTTCTTGGCAGAGTACGCTAACATTATACTTATGAACACTATTACTACCATCTTATTCTTTAACCCAAGCCCACTAAACCTACCACAAGAACTATTTCCCGTAGTACTAGCCACTAAGGTCCTACTGCTATCAGCAGGTTTCCTATGAATTCGTGCCTCCTATCCCCGATTCCGATATGACCAACTAATACACCTATTATGAAAAAACTTTCTGCCCCTTACACTTGCTCTATGCCTCTGACACACTAGCATACCAATTTGTTATGCAGGACTACCTCCCTACCTAAGACTACCGGAAATGTGCCTGAACACCAAGGGTCACTATGATAAAGTGAACATGGAGGTATACCAGTCCTCTCATTTCCTACAATTTAGAAAAGCAGGAATCGAACCTGCACTAGAGAAATCAAAATTCTCCATACTTCCCTTATATTACTTTCTAGTAGGGTCAGCTAAACAAGCTATCGGGCCCATACCCCGAAAATGATGGTTCAACCCCTTCCCCTGCTAATGAATCCTCAGGCAAAACTAATCTTTACAATTAGCCTACTCCTAGGAACCACCATCACAATCTCAAGTAATCATTGAATTATAGCCTGAGCTGGCCTAGAAATCAACACACTCGCCATCCTACCCTTAATCTCAAAGTCCCACCACCCACGATCCATTGAAGCAGCTACCAAATACTTCCTCACCCAAGCAGCTGCCTCAACCCTAGTGCTATTCTCCAGCATGACTAACGCATGACACACCGGACAATGAGACATTACTCAACTCTCCCACCCCGCATCAAGTCTAATCCTAACCTCAGCAATTGCCATAAAACTAGGTCTAGTTCCATTCCACTTCTGATTCCCAGAAGTTTTACAAGGCTCTCCCCTCTCCACCGGCCTCATCCTATCTACTGCAATAAAACTCCCCCCAATCACCCTCCTCTACATAACCTCCTCATCACTAAACCCCACACTCCTGACTACCCTAGCTATTCTATCAGCAGCTATCGGCGGATGAATGGGGCTAAACCAGACACAAATCCGAAAAATCTTAGCTTTCTCCTCCATCTCCCACCTAGGATGGATAACAATCATTATCATCTACAACCCCAAACTCACCCTCCTCAACTTCTACCTATACACCATAATAACTGCAGCCGTCTTTCTAACCCTGAACTCAATTAAAGTACTAAAACTATCTACCCTGATAACTGCATGGACTAAAGTCCCATCACTAAACGCAATACTACTCCTAACCATGCTATCCCTTGCGGGCCTGCCCCCCTTAACAGGATTCCTACCAAAGTGGCTTATCATTCAAGAACTAACCAAGCAAGAAATAATCCCTGCAGCTACACTCATCTCCCTTCTCTCCCTATTAAGCCTATTCTTCTACCTCCGTCTTGCATATTGCACAACAATCACACTCCCCCCACACACTACAAACCACATAAAACAATGACGCACTGGCAAGTCAACCCATGTACTGATTGCCATCCTAACCACGATATCTGTCATTCTCCTCCCCATTTCACCCATAATCCTCACCATCATCTAAGAAACTTAGGATTAATTAAACCGAAGGCCTTCAAAGCCTTAAACAAGAGTTGAACCCTCTTAGTTTCTGCTAAAGTCCGCAGGCTATTACCCTGCATCCCCTAAATGCAACTCAGGTGCTTTAATTAAGCTAGGACCTTGTAACTCGCTAGACAGATGGGCTTCGATCCCATGACTCTGTAGTTAACAGCTACATGCCCAAACCAACAGGCCTCTGCCTAAGACTCTGGCGCACGACTAATGCACATCAATGAGCTTGCAACTCACCATGAACTTCACTACAGAGCCGATAAGAAGAGGAATTGAACCTCTGTGAAAAGGACTACAGCCTAACGCTTATTCACTCAGCCATCTTACCTGTGACATTCATTAACCGATGACTATTCTCAACCAACCACAAAGATATCGGGACCCTTTATCTGATTTTCGGTGCATGAGCCGGAATAGTGGGCACCGCCCTAAGCCTTCTCATCCGAGCAGAACTAGGACAACCCGGAGCCCTTCTAGGCGACGACCAAGTCTATAACGTAATCGTCACGGCCCATGCTTTCGTAATAATCTTCTTCATAGTTATACCCATCATAATCGGAGGGTTCGGAAACTGACTAGTCCCACTAATAATCGGAGCCCCAGACATAGCATTCCCACGAATAAACAACATAAGCTTCTGACTACTTCCACCATCATTCCTCCTCCTACTAGCATCTTCCACCGTAGAAGCAGGTGTTGGTACAGGCTGAACAGTATACCCCCCACTAGCTGGCAACCTGGCCCACGCCGGAGCCTCAGTTGACTTAGCAATCTTCTCCCTACATCTAGCTGGTATCTCCTCAATCCTAGGGGCAATCAACTTTATCACAACAGCAATCAACATAAAACCCCCCGCCCTATCACAATATCAAACCCCTCTATTCGTCTGATCCGTCCTAATCACTGCAGTACTCCTACTTCTCTCTCTGCCAGTCCTCGCCGCAGGAATTACAATGCTTCTCACAGACCGTAACCTCAACACCACATTCTTTGACCCCGCAGGAGGAGGTGACCCAGTCCTATATCAACACCTTTTCTGATTCTTCGGCCATCCAGAAGTATATATCCTCATTCTTCCAGGATTCGGAATTATTTCCCACGTCGTAACCTACTATGCAGGAAAAAAAGAACCATTCGGCTATATAGGAATAGTGTGAGCCATACTATCCATCGGTTTCCTAGGATTCATCGTATGAGCTCATCACATATTTACAGTCGGAATAGACGTTGACACTCGAGCATACTTCACGTCAGCCACTATAATCATTGCCATCCCAACTGGAATTAAAGTATTCAGCTGACTAGCTACGCTCCACGGAGGCATTATCAAATGAGACCCTCCAATACTATGAGCCCTAGGATTTATCTTCCTATTCACCATTGGAGGACTGACAGGGATTGTCCTAGCAAACTCCTCACTAGATATCGCCCTTCACGACACCTACTACGTAGTAGCCCACTTCCACTACGTCCTATCAATAGGAGCAGTATTCGCAATCCTAGCAGGCTTCACGCACTGATTCCCGTTATTCACCGGATACACCCTCCACTCAACATGAGCCAAAACCCACTTTGGAGTAATGTTCGTAGGAGTAAACCTAACCTTCTTCCCCCAACACTTCCTAGGCCTAGCAGGTATACCACGCCGATACTCAGACTACCCAGACGCCTACACCCTATGAAATACCATTTCCTCCGTAGGATCCCTAATCTCCCTAACAGCCGTAATTATACTAGTATTCATCATCTGAGAAGCCTTCGCATCAAAACGTAAAGTCCTACAACCAGAACTAACAAGCACCAACGTCGAATGAATCCACGGCTGCCCACCTCCCTTCCACACCTTCGAAGAACCCGCCTTCGTCCAAGTACAAGAAAGGAAGGAGTCGAACCCCCATATGTTGGTTTCAAGCCAACCGCATAAACCACTTATGCTTCTTTCTCATAAAGAAACGTTAGTAAAACAATTACATAACCTTGTCAAGGCTAAATTGCAGGTGAAACCCCTGCACGTCTCTCCACCCAAACATGGCCAACCACTCACAATTCAACTTCCAAGACGCTTCCTCCCCCATCATAGAAGAACTAATAGGATTCCACGACCACGCCCTAATAGTCGCATTAGCAATCTGCAGCCTAGTACTTTACCTACTAACCCACATACTTACAGAAAAACTCTCATCAAGCACAGTAGACGCACAAGAAATCGAACTAGTTTGAACAATCCTCCCAGCCATAGTACTAGTCATACTTGCATTACCCTCCCTACGAATCCTATACATGATAGACGAAATCAACGAACCTGACCTTACCCTAAAAGCCATTGGTCACCAATGATACTGAACATACGAATACACCGACCTCAAAGACCTAACATTCGACTCCTACATAATCCCAACATCAGACCTACCCCTAGGACATTTCCGTCTACTAGAGGTAGACCACCGTGTTGTAGTCCCAATAAGCTCTACAATCCGAGTAATTGTTACTGCCGACGACGTACTCCACTCATGAGCCGTCCCAAGCCTAGGTGTAAAAACCGACGCAATCCCAGGCCGCCTCAACCAAACTTCCTTCCTCGCCTCCCGACCCGGAGTGTTTTACGGACAGTGCTCAGAAATCTGCGGAGCCAACCACAGCTTCATACCAATCGTAGTAGAATCCACCCCTCTCGCTAACTTCGAAAGCTGATCCTCTACAATAGCCTCCTAATCATTAAGAAGCTATGAACCAGCATTAGCCTTTTAAGCTAAAGAAAGAGGACTACACCCCTCCTTAATGATATGCCTCAACTAAACCCCGCACCATGATTTTTTATCATGATCATTTCATGAGTTACTTTCTCCCTAATTATCCAACCTAAAATCCTCACATTCGTATCAATAAACCCCCCATCCAATAAACCTCCCATCGCTCCAAGCACCACCCCCTGAACCTGACCATGAACCTAAGTTTCTTCGACCAATTTTCAAGCCCATCATTACTAGGAATCCCACTCATCCTCATTTCAATAACATTCCCCGCCCTCCTAATTCCTTCCCTGGACAACCGATGAATCACCAACCGACTTTCAACCCTCCAACTATGATTCATCAACCTAGTCACAAAACAACTGATAATACCTTTAGACAAAAAAGGACACAAATGGGCCCTAATCCTAACATCCTTAATAATTTTCCTCCTACTCATTAACCTTCTAGGCCTACTACCATATACATTCACCCCAACCACTCAACTATCTATAAACCTAGCACTAGCCTTCCCTCTATGACTCGCCACTCTACTAACAGGCCTACGAAACCAACCCTCCGCCTCATTAGGTCACCTCCTGCCAGAAGGCACCCCAACCCCATTAATTCCTGCCCTAATCTTAATTGAAACAACAAGCCTACTCATCCGCCCACTAGCCCTAGGGGTACGCTTAACAGCCAATCTAACAGCGGGCCACCTACTCATCCAACTCATCTCCACTGCTACAATAGCCTTATTCACCACAATACCAGTAGTATCACTACTAACCCTCCTAATCCTCCTCCTACTAACTATCCTAGAAGTAGCTGTAGCAATAATCCAAGCCTACGTTTTCGTACTTCTATTAAGCCTATACCTACAAGAAAACATCTAACCCCACAATGGCACACCAAGCACATTCCTACCACATAGTAGACCCCAGCCCATGACCCATCCTAGGAGCCGCTGCCGCTCTCCTAACCACATCAGGACTAACAATATGATTCCACTACAACTCCCCCCAACTCCTCATCCTAGGCCTACTATCCACTGCCCTAGTTATATTCCAATGATGACGAGACATTATCCGAGAAAGCACATTCCAAGGCCACCACACCCCAACCGTACAGAAAGGACTACGATNCGGCATGGCCCTATTCATCACTTCCGAAGCCTTCTTCTTCCTAGGCTTTTTCTGAGCCTTTTTCCACTCAAGCCTAGCCCCCACCCCAGAACTAGGAGGCCAATGACCACCCGTCGGAATCAAACCCCTAAACCCAATAGAAGTACCACTACTAAACACTGCCATCCTACTAGCCTCCGGAGTTACCGTAACATGAGCCCACCACAGCATCACAGAAGCGAGCCGAAAACAGGCAATCCACGCCCTAACCTTAACCGTTCTACTAGGCTTCTACTTCACTGCACTACAAGCCATAGAATACTACGAAGCGCCATTTTCAATCGCAGACGGAGTCTACGGCTCTACATTCTTCGTCGCCACCGGATTCCACGGCCTCCACGTCATCATTGGCTCTACATTCCTACTAGTATGCTTACTTCGTCTAATCAAATACCATTTCACGCCAAGCCACCACTTTGGATTTGAAGCAGCCGCCTGATACTGACACTTCGTAGACGTCGTATGACTATTCCTCTACATCTCTATCTACTGATGAGGATCTTACTCTTCTAGTATATTAATTACAATCGACTTCCAATCCTTAAAATCTGGTTTAAACCCAGAGAAGAGTAATAAACATAATCCTATTCATACTGACCCTATCATTCGCCCTAAGCATCCTACTAACCGCACTAAACTTCTGGCTAGCCCAAATAAACCCAGACTCAGAAAAACTATCTCCCTACGAATGCGGATTCGACCCACTCGGCTCCGCCCGGCTGCCCTTTTCAATTCGATTCTTCCTAGTGGCCATCCTATTCCTCCTCTTTGACTTAGAAATTGCCCTCCTACTGCCACTGCCATGAGCCACCCAACTAGAATCCCCCATGACTACCCTAATCTGAACCTCCACCCTTCTTCTCCTCCTAACACTAGGGCTCATCTACGAGTGAATCCAAGGCGGACTAGAATGGGCGGAGTAATAGAAAGTTAGTCTAATCAAGACGGTTGATTTCGACTCAACAAATTATAGCTCACACCCTATAACTTTCTTCATGTCCTACCTACACCTTAGCTTCTACTCAGCTTTCACCCTAAGCAGCCTAGGCCTAGCTTTCCACCGAACCCACTTAATCTCAGCCCTTCTCTGCCTAGAAAGCATAATATTATCCATATACGTAGCGCTCGCTATATGACCCATCCAAATACAATCACCCTCCTCCACCATCCTGCCAATCATCCTATTAACATTCTCCGCCTGCGAAGCAGGAACAGGCCTAGCCCTATTAGTAGCTTCCACCCGCACTCACGGTTCAGACCACCTACACAACTTCAACCTCTTACAATGCTAAAAATCTTAATTCCAACCGCAATACTCCTACCCATAACCCTCATGTCCCCACTCAAACACCTATGAACCAACATTACACTACACAGCCTAATCATTGCCACCATCAGCCTACAATGATTAACCCCAACATACTACCCAAGTAAAAGCCTAACCCCCTGAACATCAATCGACCAAATCTCCTCTCCCCTCCTAGTCCTCTCATGCTGACTCCTCCCTCTCATAATCATAGCAAGCCAAAACCACCTAGAACAAGAACCCACCATCCGCAAACGAATCTTTGCTACAACAGTAATCCTAGCTCAACTATTTATCCTCCTAGCCTTCTCAGCTTCTGAGCTAATACTCTTCTATATTGCATTCGAAGCAACCCTCATCCCAACCCTTATCCTCATTACCCGATGAGGAAACCAACCAGAACGACTAAACGCTGGAATCTACCTATTATTCTACACCCTAGCCAGCTCACTCCCCCTACTAATCGCCATCCTACACCTACAAAACCAAATTGGCACTCTCTACCTCCCCATACTAAAACTATCACACCCTACAATAAACTCCTCATGATCCGGGCTAATTGCAAGCCTCGCCCTACTCCTTGCCTTCATGGTCAAAGCCCCCCTATATGGTCTACACCTATGACTCCCCAAAGCCCACGTAGAAGCCCCAATCGCCGGTTCCATACTATTAGCCGCACTCCTCCTAAAACTAGGAGGCTACGGTATCATACGAATCACAATCCTAGTAAACCCAACATCAAACAACCTACACTATCCATTCATCACCTTAGCCCTATGAGGAGCACTAATAACCAGCGCCATCTGCCTACGACAAATCGACCTAAAATCACTAATCGCCTACTCATCTGTCAGCCACATAGGACTAGTTGTAGCCGCAACCATGATCCAGACCCAATGAGCATTCTCAGGGGCAATAATCCTAATAATTTCACACGGCTTAACTTCATCAATGCTATTCTGCCTAGCCAACACCAATTACGAACGAACCCACAGCCGAATCCTCCTTCTAACACGAGGACTCCAACCCCTTCTACCACTAATAGCCATCTGATGACTTCTAGCAAACTTAACAAACATAGCCCTCCCTCCAACAACAAACCTCATGGCAGAACTAACCATCGTCATCGCACTATTCAACTGATCTGCCTTTACAATTATCCTAACAGGAATAGCAATCCTACTTACTGCCTCTTACACTCTCTACATACTCATAATAACACAGCGAGGCCCACTTCCATCCCATATCACCTCAATCCAAAACTCCACCACCCGAGAACACCTCCTCATAGCCCTCCACATAATTCCAATACTACTCCTTATCCTCAAACCAGAACTAATCTCCGGTATCCCTATATGCAAGTATAGTTTTAATCAAAACATTAGACTGTGACTCTAAAAATAGAAGTTAAACTCTTCTTACCTGCCGAGGGGAGGTTAAACCAACAAGAACTGCTAACTCTTGAGTCTGAGTATAAAACCTCAGTCCCCTTACTTTCAAAGGATAATAGTAATCCAATGGTCTTAGGAACCACTTATCTTGGTGCAAATCCAAGTGAAAGTAATGGACCTATCACTAGTCCTAAACACATTTATACTCCTAACCCTAGCAACCCTCTCCACACCCATCCTATTCCCCCTCCTATCCCCCAACTCCAAAAACACCCCCGACACCATCACAAACACAGTCAAAGCTTCCTTCCTAATCAGCCTAATCCCCATAACAATTCACATCTACTCAGGGACAGAAAGCCTCACCTCCCTATGAGAATGAAAATTCATCATAAACTTCAAAATCCCCATTAGCCTAAAAATAGATTTCTACTCACTCACCTTCTTCCCTATCGCACTATTCGTCTCATGATCTATCCTACAATTTGCAACATGATACATAGCCTCAGACCCCCACATCACAAAATTCTTCATCTACCTACTATTTTTCCTAATAGCCATACTCATCCTAATCATTGCTAACAATCTATTTGTACTATTTATCGGCTGAGAGGGGGTCGGAATCATATCCTTCCTACTAATCAGCTGATGACACGGCCGAGCAGAAGCCAACACCGCCGCTCTACAGGCCATCCTATATAACCGAATCGGGGACATCGGCCTCATTCTATGCATAGCATGACTAGCCTCAGCCATAAACACATGAGAAATCCAACAACTCCCCTCCCCATCAAAAACCCCAACACTACCTCTGCTAGGCCTCATTCTAGCTGCAACAGGCAAGTCAGCCCAATTCGGCCTCCATCCCTGACTACCTGCCGCCATAGAAGGACCCACCCCTGTCTCCGCCCTACTTCACTCCAGCACAATAGTAGTAGCCGGAATCTTCCTACTAATCCGAACCCACCCCCTATTCAGCAACAACCAAACCGCCCTAACCCTCTGCCTATGCCTAGGAGCCCTATCCACCCTATTCGCAGCTACATGTGCCCTCACCCAAAACGACATCAAAAAAATTATTGCCTTTTCCACTTCAAGCCAACTAGGCCTAATAATAGTTACAATCGGACTTAACCTCCCTGAACTAGCATTCCTCCACATCTCAACCCACGCATTCTTCAAAGCCATGCTCTTCCTATGCTCAGGATCCATCATCCACAACCTAAACGGTGAACAGGACATTCGAAAAATAGGAGGACTCCAAAAAATAATACCCACAACCACCTCATGCCTTACTATCGGCAACCTAGCCCTGATAGGAACACCATTTCTAGCAGGATTCTACTCAAAAGACCAAATCATCGAAAGCCTAAACACATCCTACCTAAACAGCTGAGCCCTACTATTAACCCTTCTAGCCACATCATTTACCGCAGTGTATACAATTCGCATAACCGTACTAGTACAGACCGGCTTCGTTCGAATCTCTCCCCTGACCCCAATAAATGAAAACGACCCCGCAGTGACCTCCCCCATCACTCGACTTGCTCTAGGAAGCATCCTAGCAGGATTCCTCATTACCTCATTCATCATCCCCACAAAAACCCCTACAATAACCATACCTACATCCATCAAAATAACAGCTCTAGTAGTAACCGCCCTAGGAATTGCCTTAGCCCTAGAAATCTCAAAAATAGCCCAAACCCTCATCCTCACAAAACAAACCGCCTTCTCAAACTTCTCTACGTCCCTAGGATACTTTAACCCCCTAACCCATCGCTTAACCATGTCTAACCTCCTTGGCGGAGGACAAAACATCGCCTCACATCTAATTGACCTTTCCTGATACAAAATCCTAGGCCCAGAAGGACTAGCCAACTTACAACTGATAGCAACCAAAACCGCCACCTCCCTCCACTCAGGCCTAATTAAAGCCTACCTAGGAGCATTCGCCCTATCCATCCTCATTATCCTCATATCCCTACACAGAATCAACCAATGGCCCCCAATCTTCGTAAAAACCACCAAATCCTCAAAGTCATCAACAACGCCCTAATTGACCTACCCACACCACCAAACATCTCAACATGATGAAACTTCGGGTCTCTACTGGGCATCTGCCTAATCACTCAAATCGTTACAGGCCTGCTGCTAGCCACTCACTACACAGCAGACACCAACCTAGCTTTCTCCTCCGTAGCTCACATATGCCGTGACGTCCAGTTCGGCTGACTAATCCGTAACCTCCACGCAAACGGAGCCTCCTTCTTCTTCATCTGCATCTACCTACACATCGGCCGAGGAATCTACTACGGCTCATACCTAAACAAAGAAACCTGAAACATCGGAGTCATCCTCTTATTAACCCTCATAGCCACCGCTTTCGTAGGATACGTCCTACCATGAGGCCAAATATCATTCTGAGGCGCCACAGTAATCACAAATCTATTCTCAGCAATCCCCTACATTGGACAAACACTAGTAGAATGAGCCTGAGGGGGATTCTCCGTAGACAACCCCACATTAACCCGTTTCTTCGCTCTTCACTTCCTACTACCATTCGTCATCGTAGGCCTCACACTAGTTCACCTCACCTTCCTACACGAAACAGGATCAAACAACCCAACAGGAGTCCCCTCAGACTGCGACAAAATTCCATTCCACCCTTACTACACCGTAAAAGACATTCTAGGTTTCGCACTAATAGTCTCCCTACTTGTCTCCCTAGCCCTATTCTCCCCAAACCTCCTAGGAGACCCAGAAAACTTCACACCAGCCAACCCCCTAGTAACTCCCCCCCACATCAAACCAGAATGATACTTCCTATTCGCCTACGCCATCCTACGATCCATTCCAAACAAACTAGGAGGCGTACTAGCCCTAGCCGCCTCAATCCTCGTACTATTCCTAATACCCCTACTCCATACATCAAAACTACGATCAATAACTTTCCGCCCCATCTCACAAATTCTATTCTGAGCCCTAGTCGCAAACGTCCTCATCCTCACATGAGTAGGCAGCCAACCAGTAGAACACCCATTCATCATCATCGGACAGCTAGCCTCACTCTCGTACTTCACAATCATTCTAGTCCTATTCCCCATTGCAGCCGCACTAGAAAACAAACTCCTAAAACTCTAATTAACTCTAATAGTTTATAAAAACATTGGTCTTGTAAGCCAAAGATTGAAGACTAAACCCCTTCTTAGAGTTTTTTACAACCCACCATCAAGGAGAAAGGAATCAAACCTTCATCACCAACTCCCAAAGCTGGCGCTTTAACTTAAACTACTCCCTGACTCACCCCCTAAACAGCCCGAATCGCCCCCCGAGACAACCCCCGCACAAGTTCCAACACCACAAACAAAGTCAACAATAAACCTCACCCGCCAATTAAAAGCAAACCCGCACCCTCCGAATAAAGAACAGCCACCCCACTAAAATCTAGCCGAACTGACAACAAACCCCCACCATTAACCGTACCCTCCTCCACTAACAGCCCCAGCATACCCCCCATAACAAGACCCACCAACACAACCAACCCTATTCCAAACCCATAACCAACAACCCCCCAACTTACTCAAGACTCAGGATACGGATCTGCCGCCAGCGAAACCGAATAAACAAACACTACTAACATTCCCCCCAAATATACTATCACAAGCACCAAGGAGACGAAAGAAACCCCCAAACTCACTAACCAACCACATCCCGCAACAGCAGCTACCACTAACCCCAATACCCCATAATAGGGAGACGGGTTAGACGCAACTGCTAAACCACCCAAAGCAAAACACACCCCTAAAAACAAAACAAATTCTATCATAAATTCCTGCTCGGCCTCTCTCCGAGAACTATGGCCTGAAAAACCATCGTTAAAAAATTTAACTACAAGAATCCCTAGATCCGGACCCCCCCCTTCCCCCCCCAGTATGTTTTTATTCATACTTTAAGGGTATGTATAATATGCATCGCACTCTCTGCCACATCAGACAGTCCATGAAATGTAGGACACCCCACATCATACGCTATGCCTCTCCACAAAATGCCCAAACATTATCTCCAAAACGGACCTCATTCGGCCATTACCCCCTCCAGGCACATTCTTGTTTCAGGTACCATATAGCCCAAGTGCTCCTACCTACGGCCAAGCAGCAAGCGTTGCCCAAAGACCCAGAGACTTATCTACTATACATAACCTCCAACCTAGGAAACGAGGAATGTTCCAGTACACCTTTGAATGCTCCTAGACAACTGAATTCGCCCACCTCCTAAACAGTATCCTTCTCCAACAGCCTTCAAGCACTCCCAAGCCAGAGAGCATGGTTATCTATTGATCGCGCTTCTCACGAGAACCGAGCTACTCAACGTTATAGGTGAATTACGTTATTGCCCTGCAGGCGCATACATCTAATAAACTTGCTCTTTTGCGCTATTGGTTGTAACTTCAGGAACATACCTCCACCCTTCCTTCCTTCTTGCTCTTCACTGATACAAGTGGTCGGTTGAATACTTCCTCCCTTTTCTCATAATTTCGGCATACCGACCTCTTACACTTGTTTTTTCTTAGCGTCTCTTCAATAAGCCCTTCAAGTGCAGAGCAGGTGTTATCTTCCTCTTGACATGTCCATCACATGATTACCCCTCATATGAATCCCCTAACACCCAGAATGTCATGGTTTACGGATAAGGTCGTCTCAAACTTGGCACTGATGCACTTTGACCCCATTCATGGAGGGCGCGCTACCTACCTCTAGACAACAGATAATGTAATGGTTGCCGGACATAGAAATTATTTATTCATTCACTAGGAATTGTCATTCAAATCACGTTTTACGCATCTTTTTTTTTTTATCTTGACATTTTTTGTTTTTTTTGTTAAAAAATCAATCCGTTTATCCCTACATTTTCCAAATCAATCATCATCAATCCATATTAAATTAACCTTCCTCTATGTTTTCTAACATTAACTAAACAACAATTAATCATCATAATTACACCATAATCTGCCCTAAAACAAAACACACAAAGTAATTTCTTCCAGCCACGACTTTTCATCATGCCATCAAAAAACCAAACAAAAATAGAAACCATGATCACAAATCGCATAATGATCATAAGACAAATACCCTAC